CTATTCATCTATTAGTATTAGGTTTTCCTAAAATAGGGGGCAGAAAGAATCTATGGAAAAATGTTGGTTCAATTCGATGTTGTCTAACAAGAAGTTAGAACATAGGTGTGGACTAAGTAAATCAATGGATAGTCTTGATGCTCTTGGACATACCAGTGGAAGTGAAGAAACTCTTCTAAATGATGCGGAGAAAAAGATCCCTAGTAGGGACAGTTATAGTTTCAGTAATATTCATTATCTAAATTATTTATTTGATAGCAGGAATATTTGGAGTTTGATCTCTGATCATACTTTTTTAGTTAGAAATAGTAATGGTGACACTTATTCTGTATATTTTGATATTGACAATCATATTTTTGATATTGACGATCTTGACAATGCTAGCTCTTTTTTGAGTGAACTAGAGATTCTTTTTCCTAGTTATTTGAATAGTGGGTCTAATAGTAGTAATTACTACTATTATTATTCCATGTATGATACTCAATCTAATTGGAATAATCATATTAATAGTTGCATTGACAGTTATCTTCGTTTTGAAATCAGTCTTAATAGTGACATTTACAGTGGTATCGACAGTTACATTTCTAGTTTAATTTGTGCGGAAAGTACAAATAGTATTGAAAGTGGAAATCCTAGTGTCAAAACTAGTAGCAGTTCTTTCAATATAAGAGAAAAATCTAATGATTTCGATATAAATACAAAATACAAACAGTTATGGGTTCAATGCGAGAATTGTTATGGATTAAATTATAAAAAATTTTTTAGTTCAAAAATGAATATTTGTGAACACTGCGGATATCATTTGAAAATGAATAGTTCAGATAGAATCGAACTCTTTATTGATCCTGGCACTTGGGAGCCTATGGACGAAGATATGGTCTCTATGGACCCCATTGAATTTCATTCAGAGGAGGAACCTTATATAGATCGCATCTCTTTTTATCAAATAAAAACGGGTTTAACTGAAGCTGTTCAAACGGGTGTAGGTCAACTAAATAGTATTCCCATAGCAATGGGAGTTATGGATTTTCAGTTTATGGGAGGTAGTATGGGATCTGTAGTAGGTGAGAAAATCACCCGTTTGATTGAGTATGCTACTAATCGATCTCTACCTATCATTATTATGTGTGCTTCTGGAGGAGCACGCATGCAAGAAGGGAGTTTGAGCTTGATGCAAATGGCTAAAATATCTTCTGCTTTATATGATTATCAATCAAATACAAAGTTATTCTATGTATCAATCCTTACATCTCCTACAACTGGCGGAGTTACAGCAAGTTTTGGTATGTTGGGAGATATCATTATTGCTGAACCTAATGCCTACATTGCGTTTGCGGGTAAAAGAGTAATTGAACAAACATTGAAAAAGACAGTACCTGACGGTTCACAAACGGCTGAGTATTTATTCCATAAGGGCTTATTCGACCCAATCGTACCACGTAATCTTTTAAAAGGTGTTCTGAATGAGTTATTTCAGCTACACGGTTTCCTTCCCTTGAATGAAGATTCAAAATAAATAAATATTCAAATAAAAAATGATCAGAATATAGAAGTTCTTTCTATTTAGCGAGAACTCCCGTTTTTCACTAGGAATCCATGTTTGTTGGATAAGATTGGTTAAAGTCGGAAACTCCTAAGAAACTCGTTTCTATCTTTCTTTTCAAAAAAAAAAGGTGTTTTGAAAGGAAAGATAGAAAGACGATGAAGATAAGGATGGGAGAAGAAGAATCCAATTTCTGAAAGCAGGATTCTCATACATATTCGTGATTCTCATACATATTCGTGTATAAAGAGGAATAAGTACGCTTCGTTTAGTTCTACATTCGTTATTGATTATGAAATATTTCATATGAATATTATCTGAATATTCTTTCTAATAGATAGACTTATCATAAGATATCTTTATAATTATAATAGAAATATGAAATCGAGGTACCCATTCTATGATAGATTTGAACTTTCCCTCTATTTTTGTTCCTTTAGTGGGCCTAGTCTTTCCGGCAATCGCAATGGCTTCTTTATCTCTTTATGTTCAAAGAAATAAGATTGTCTAAATATGATGGGACCAAATCTCATCAATTTATTTCAACACTAGATCATCATACAGATACTTTTTTTTAATGTAATAGGGTAGGATATATGCTATGTGGACTTTCCGAAAAAAAATGTAAGAGTTGTTTTGTTATGTATACCGTTGTTATGTATATCGATGGATAATATACGCATTAATGCATGTATATGCAGTTATAGCTTAATCAATTAAATGATTAAATTCAAAATGATCCGCAAATCTTTTTTGAAAAATCTTTGAAATAGAAACTCAATGTATCTAACCAATTATTTCTAATGGTTCCTGCCGGAATGCTGCTAGTTAATGAAAGTTATTTAGGGATCAAGCAATAAAAGTCGAGTCAAATCCATTTGGGTTATTCTATCAATTCCAATCGAATGCAACTGGATCTAGTATAGTATGAATTGGCGATCAGAACATATATGGATAGAACTTATAACGGGGTCTCGAAAAACAAGTAATTTTTGCTGGGCCTGTATCCTTTTTTTAGGTTCACTAGGATTCTTAGTGGTTGGAACTTCCAGTTATCTTGGTAAAAATATGATATCCGTATTTCCGTCTCAGCAAATTCTTTTTTTCCCCCAAGGGATCGTGATGTCTTTCTATGGAATCGCAGGTCTATTCATTAGTTCTTATTTGTGGTGCACAATTTCATGGAATGTAGGTAGTGGTTATGACCGATTTGATAGAAAAGAAGGGATAATGTCCCTTTTTCGTTGGGGATTTCCTGGAATAAATCGTCGCATCTTCCTTCGTATCTTTCTGAAAGATATCCAATCAATCAGAATGGAGGTGAGAGAGGGTCTTTTTCCTCGTCGTGTCCTTTATATGGAAATCAGGGGCCAAGGAGCCATTCCGTTGACCCGTACTGATGAGAATTTGACTCCACGAGAAATTGAACAAAAAGCTGCCGAATTGGCCTATTTCTTACGCGTCCCCATTGAAGTATTTTGAAATGAACTAAAGAAACTAAAGAATAAATATCAGCATGAGAGAAGGAACTTAATACATCTATTAGGAGAACGTATATGGAACAATATTAATAAAACCTAAAAATCTAATAGAATTAATCAAATAAAATAGATTAAGGAGATTTGTACACAAAAACAAAAATAGGAAAAGATCCATAGGTTCGATACCTTCTTCTTGTTATATAATTTTATATAATTCGTGCTTCATAGAAATCTCAGAGATAGAATCGACGAATGAAAAAGGTTCATTAACAATTTACATCACGGATACAGAATGAAAAAAAAGAAAGCATTGGCTTCCCTCCCATATCTTGTGTCTATACTCTTTTTGCCCTGGTGGGTTTCTCTCTCATTTAAGAAATGTCTAGAAACTTGGGTTCTTAATTGGTGGAATACCAGGCAATCCGAAATCCTTTTGAATGATATTCAAGAGAAAAATGTTCTAGAAAAATTTATGGAATTAGAAGAACTATTCCTGTTGGACGAAATGATAAAGGAGTACTCGGAAACACATATGCAAAGGTTTCGTATAGGAATGCACAAGGAAACAATACAATTGGTCCAAAGACAAAATGAATCTCATTTCCATATAATTTTGCATTTCTCTACAAACCTAATCTGTTTCGCTATACTAAGTGGTTATTTTTTTCTGGGTAATGAAGAACTTTTCATTCTAAATTCTTGGATTCAGGAATTTCTCTATAACTTAAGTGATACAATCAAAGCTTTTTCAATTCTTTTAGTTACTGATTTATGGATCGGGTTTCACTCAACCCATGGTTGGGAACTAATGATTGGTTCGATCTACAACGATTTTGGATTGGCTCAGAATGATCAGATTATATCTGGTCTTGTTTCCACTTTTCCAGTGATTCTAGATACAATTGTGAAATATTGGATCTTCCATTTTTTAAATCGTGTATCTCCTTCGCTTGTAGTAATTTATCATTCAATGAATGAATAAGAATGAATAATTCATTATTTGATATCAATCAAATCAGAATCTTTCTTCGTGTATAAAGAAATCATTTTTCATCTTACTTATTCTTTATACTTCTACCTTTTCAACTCAAGGTATTCATACTATATTCCACCAGTACAATTATTTCAGTACAATCAATACAATGGCAAACTTGTGGATAGGGAATTCTACTGGTTACCTATCAAATTTATTGTAGAAATTCCGGGGATCAATGATTGGACCATGCAAAATAGAAAGACTTTTTCTTGGGTAAAAGAACAGATGACTCGATCCATTTTTGTATTGATCATGATATATGTAATAACTCGAGCATCTATTTCAAATGCATATCCCATTTTTGCGCAGCAGGGATATGAAAATCCACGAGAAGCAACTGGGCGAATTGTATGTGCCAATTGCCATTTAGCTAATAAGCCCGTGGATATTGAAGTTCCGCAAGCTGTACTTCCTGATACTGTATTTGAAGCAGTTGTTCGAATTCCTTATGATATGCAACTGAAACAAGTTCTTGCTAATGGTAAAAAAGGAGCTTTTAATGTAGGAGCTGTTCTTATTTTACCCGAGGGATTCGAATTAGCTCCCCCCGATCGTATTTCTCCCGAAATGAAAGAAAAGATGGGCAATCTTTCTTTTCAGTGTTATCGTCCTAATAAAAGAAATATTCTTGTGATAGGTCCTGTTCCCGGTCAGAAATATAGTGAAATCGTCTTTCCTATTCTTTCCCCCGACCCTGCTACGAAAAAAGACGTTTACTTCTTAAAATATCCCATATATGTAGGTGGGAACAGAGGAAGGGGTCAGATTTATCCTGATGGTAGCAAGAGTAACAATACAGTTTATAATGCTACATCTGCTGGTATAGTAAGCAGAATAGCACGTAAAGAAAAAGGGGGATATGAAATAACCATAGTTGATGCATCAGAAGGACGTCAAGTGGTTGATATTATACCTCCAGGACCAGAACTTCTTGTTTCAG